TCACTCATATAACTATCTGATTTAGTTCATCAACCCGAACGATGAACAAAAAAATGAAGATATCTATTCAACTCTTTCCTAGAAAGAAAGGAAATAGGAAAAAGTTTATGTCTCAACGAATCACACGTAGAGATATTGATAACACACATAGAGTTAATGGTATTTCATAACTAATCGATTGAGCAGCAGCTCGTAAACCACCTAAAAAGGAATATTTATTATTTGATCCATATCCTGACATAAGAAGTCCAATGGGAGCAATACTTGAAATGGCAATCCATAAAAAAACACCGATATTGAGATCGGCTAGAACAAGGTGATAGCCAAAAGGAATGACTGAATAACTTAGTAGAATTGATATGACCGCTATGGATGGTCCGATACTGAATAAACCAGTATTTCCTCTAGATGGAAGAATATTTTCTTTGAAAAGTAGTTTTGTCCCATCTGCTAGAGCTTGGAGAATTCCCAAAGGGCCAGCGTATTCAGGTCCAATACGTTGTTGTATCCCTGCGGATATTTCTCTTTCTAACCACACAATTACTAGTACACCTATTGTGATTCCCAATACAAGAGTCAAAATAGGAATAAGCATCCATATGATCCCATAGACCTCTTTTAAGGATTCCAATCTGGAAAAAGAATTGATATCTTGTACTTCTGTTGTATCAATTATCATTTCAACGATCAACTTCTCCCATAATGATATCTATACTACCTAGTATCGTCATAATATCAGCCAATTTCATTCTTTTAACTAACTGAGGAAGAATTTGCAAATTGATAAAACCCGGCGGTCGGATTTTCCATCGCCAAGGAAAAACACTTTGATCTCCTATCAAAAAAATGCCCAACTCTCCCTTTGGTGCTTCGACTCTCACATAAAGTTCTTGTTTCGACAATTCAAAAGTGGGCGAAGGTTTTTTACTAATGAATCGATATTCAAAATCATTCCATTCGGGATCCCTTACTCTATCAAAGCATCGGATTTCTAAATTCTCATAGGGCCCTCCTGGAATTCCTTCCAGAGCCTGTTGAATAATTTTTATAGATTCTGTCATTTCACTGATTCGTACTAAATAACGAGCTAATGAATCTCCTTCTTTTTGCCATTGGACTTCCCAATCAAATTCGTCGTAACACTCATAATGATCAACTTTACGAAGATCCCATTGTATTCCGGAAGCTCGTAGCATTGGTCCTGATAAACCCCAATTTATTGCTTCCTCTCCACTAATAATGCCTACTCCCTCAACTCGTTCTAAAAAAATGGGATTTCGTGTAATAAGTTTTTGATATTCAGCAACCCCTGTTAAAAAATAATCACAGAAATCCAAACATTTATCTATCCAGCCATGAGGTAGATCAACAGCCACTCCTCCGATACGAAAATAATTATGCATCATTCTCATACCAGTGGTAGCTTCGAATAGATCATATACTAATTCTCGTTCTTTGAAAATATAGAAGAAAGGGGTCTGTGCACCAATATCTGCCATAAAAGGGCCAAGCCATAACAAATGAGAAGCTATACGACTCAACTCCAACATAATTACTCTGATATAGCTGGCTCTTTTTGGTACTTGAATATTTCCTAACTGCTCTGGTGCATTTACGGTTATTGCTTCTGTGAACATAGTAGCTAAATAATCCCAACGTGTTACATAAGGCAGGTATTGTATAATTGTTCGGTTTTCCGCAATTTTTTCCATTCCTCTGTGTAAATAACCCAATATTGGTTCACAGTCAATAACATCTTCACCATCTAGAGTAATGATTAGTCGAAGAACACCGTGCATTGATGGGTGGTGAGGACCCATATTTACTATCATGAGGTCTTTTCTTGTAGCTGGTACATTCATAGGTTTTTCCCCGATTCATTCTTCCATGAATTGCTGAAAACAAAAATAAATTTATCAAAATTCAAGATCTAATAATTAAAGTTCTTCAAATTAGTGAGTTTTGAGTTCCCGAATATCCAACCAACCAATTAATTCTTTATAACGTACTCTATTTTTCTTTGACAAATAAGCCAGTAGTCGTTGACGTTTTCCCAGAATTTTACGTAGACCTCTCTGAGATAAATAGTCTTTTCTGTGCAATTCCAAATGTGAAGTAAGTCTTCGTATCTTATTGGTGAAACTGAATACTTGAAATTCAACAGACCCCCGGTTTTCCTCTTTTTCTTCTTGCAAAAAAACGGAAATGAATGAATTTTTTACCATAAAACTAAAATTTATCCCCCTTTTTATTTTCTTGTTTAAAGGTATGAATTTTACCGATCAGAAATAATAAATAATAATAATGCCAACCATTTTAATCGGGTATACTGAATTTTATTATGGACTCCTCATTTTATCAAATCAAATGAGTCAATGATCAATCCAATTTTCAATTTGATTCGTATAGAAAATAAATAAAAAGGGACGGCACTCATAAAAGATAATAAGTTAGAGCTAAAATTGAAAATGAAAATAAGAAGATTCTGTTGATTTATTTATAGATCTAATTGATACGTCGTTGAATTAGTATCATGTATCAGAATGGAATGTAAGACAACACGTGTGTGTATCTGTTTGCTTTCATATATCAGATATGCTACAGGGATATATAGCAAAAATGTACCATCATCGAATTTTTAATTTCATTGTGGATACATATGTATCCTTACCATACTGAAACGACTGCCATTAGTCGTATCAAACCAATAGCGATTCATACAGGCTAAATCTTCTAATCGATAAGTGGGCCAAAGAAAGAACTTTAATTTTATTAATTTATCTATATCAAGATTTGTGCTTTTATCCAAAAATTGACCGCAGTTTTTTACGTTCTTCCCATCGCAAAATACTGGATTTCTATCCCGACCGTTCCTATTTCTTGAATTGAAACAAATTAGAATTCTAAACTCTCTACGACGTCTAGGTGATAAAATATTTTCAGGAACGAACAAAGCATAATAATTTTTGTCTCTATTTCCAGTTATTTTTTGATGTCTTGCAATGGATTTATCAAAATTATTTTTATCAACATATCTTTTTTCTTGGTATCTTTGATTAGTTTGGCCCTTGCTCTTATGAACCAATGAAATACTTATGGTTTGATACATGATAAATTGTCCATCATTTTTGACAGACAGACGAACCGGTTCGATAATAAATATCCCCTTTTTCATCAATTCTGTAAGAGTTAAATCCTTCTGAATCAGCATTATATCCAGACTCATTTCTCCCCGTTGAATAGAGGATATAGCAATTTCTCTTGGGTTTATCAGTCTAAGCAGGAGACAATATACCTTGATATTATTGATCATTCTTTGATTTAAAGAATCATCCCATCTCAATTGAAAAAGCAAATACTTTTTTAGAAATAAATTGAGTTCTGCTTCTGTATTGCTTTTGTATTGCTTTTTCTTTCTACGTTTTTTTATGTCTGATCCCGCCACATAATCTTCTTCAACATCTTTTTCTTGGTTTGAAAGAACTGATCCGCGATTCCTTCGGTTTTGTGCATCTGATCCAAGATTCCCTTGGATTGGAGATTCTTTTTCTTTTTTCTTTCTATTTTCTAATTCAAGATATTTTTTTTTATTCGATGATATAAAAAGATCCTTTTTTTTATTTTCATTGATGTTTTTATTTTCATTAATATTTGCATTTCCATTCCAATTTAAAAGAAGTAATTTGATGGGTATGACCCAGGGTTTCATTTTATAGGAATTATAAAGTAGCGCAAATTCTGGGAAGAACCAAAGTTCAAGATTTGATATGGGACGATTTAGTATTTCTTCATTCATTCCCATCCAATCAAACCTTTTTTTATTGGCGGGGTTGATTTCTTGATGAATCGTGAGATAAAAAAGACCTTTCTTGTGAATTTTTGGATCATTACTAGTCTTAGTCTTTCTGTTGGTATCGATCCAGGTCTCAATATCGACCTTCTTTCTAAGACAAAAATGGATGATTTTCCAATCAAAATATTTTCTATCCTGATTTTTCTCCATATCGATAATACCATCTTTTCTTAGATAATTATTGATAAAGATACCTCCCATCCCATCAAATAATTTGTGTTTATGTATGTTATAATTATAAGAAATCTCTTGGTTATTGTTTACTTGTAATGGTAATACATAAATATATGAGTTCTTCTTATCTTCATAATTAATAGATTTAGATGATAAGAGATCATACCTATAGTGTTTTTTAAAATTTTCTTTTTTATTTGGTAGTGTATAATCATTTTCTTTTTCGTAATGAATTACTTGGTCTTTTTCATACGAATCCCATTTGTTTAAATCTTTATTTTGGGCCATACAACCTTGATTAACTCTATTTCGCCATTTTTTTGGTACTAATCTAGACCATCTAATCTTAGATAAATGATATTGATCATGACCCCTTAACCAATTTTTCCATTGATTCATTGCAGAATTCTGAAGTTTCTTATGTTTTAATTCGGAATGACCTTGGGCTCCAAAATAATCCTTTATTTCGTTTTTAAGAAAAAGAGATGTTCCGTGATATTGAAGAACAGATCTTAACTTATACAAGTTAATAACTTGGGTTTGTGATATTTTGTAAAATACATATGCTTGTGACAACGAGGATAAGTTCTGTGAATGCTTATTAATATTACTACTATTAGTATTAGAAAGGGATTTTATAAAGTGAATTGTATTTTGATTTGTTTTATCAATCCTTTCTTGATTTGCTTCAATATTGTAAATGTATTTATCAATTTTTTTTTTTCTTGATTCAAGAAAAAGTTGTGTATTGATCCGAGGAATATTAATTATAGATAAGAAGATATCTATATATATCCTTTCAAGGAAAAGTTTGATAAAAAAATAATGCGATTTATGGATTAATCGAGTATTTCTTCTTTTTAACTTCTGCCAAAAAATTTTGGGGGATTCTAATCTTTTAGCATCATGACTTTTTTTGTTAGCACTAATATTTTGTTCTGGAGTTATCAATTTTTTTTTCTTGTCTTTTGTA